AAGGCTATAAGAAGAATAGGTGGAAATCAATATGCAAAAAGAAAAAACAATGGCTAATGCCAGAAAAAGAATCAATCTATAAATAGAGTTCAGGTTCGAATTCCGTTAGGAATATCTATAATCTTAGCGAAATGAAAGAATTCCTCATGATTCTTAATTTATCTACTTGATCTTTTTGAAAATGAGGTCGTTGAACTTGAAACTTCACTTATTGAATTGAGTTAAAGAATGGAATTGGATTCAGTTGGATCGTATCAGTGAAATCGAGTACTAACTCCCATTTCTTATTGGATTAAGGGCTCAACTTTCTTTCGGACATTTTTTTGTTTTTTAGGTTTGCAAAATGAAAGAAGACTCTCTTTTGATTATTTTTTCTTATGAGAATTGATCCTACTACTTCTGGTCCTGGGGTTTCCACACTTGAAGAAAAAAACCAGGGGCGTATCGTTCAAATCATTGGTCCGGTACTGGATGTAGCCTTTCCGCCGGGAAAGATGCCTAATATTTACAACGCTTTAGTAGTTAAAGGTCAAGATACTCTTGGCCAAGAAATTAATGTGACTTGTGAGGTACAGCAATTATTAGGAAATAATCGAGTGAGAGCTGTAGCTATGAGTGCAACAGATGGTCTGATGAGAGGGATGGAAGTGATTAACACAGGAGCTCCTCTAAGTGTTCCAGTTGGTGGAGCGACTCTCGGACGAATTTTCAACGTTCTTGGAGAACCTGTTGATAATTTAGGTCCTGTAGATACACGCACAACATCTCCTATTCATAGATCTGCGCCTGCCTTTATACAGTTAGATACCAAATTATCGATTTTTGAGACAGGGATTAAAGTAGTGGATCTTTTAGCTCCTTATCGCCGTGGAGGAAAAATCGGACTTTTCGGAGGGGCTGGAGTAGGTAAAACAGTACTCATCATGGAATTGATCAACAACATTGCCAAAGCTCATGGAGGCGTATCCGTATTTGGCGGAGTAGGTGAACGTACTCGTGAAGGAAATGACCTTTACATGGAAATGAAAGAATCGGGAGTCATTAATGAACAAAATATTGCAGAATCAAAAGTAGCCCTAGTCTATGGTCAGATGAATGAACCGCCGGGAGCTCGTATGAGAGTTGGTTTAACTGCCCTAACCATGGCGGAATATTTCCGGGATGTTAATGAACAAGACGTACTTCTATTTATCGACAATATTTTTCGTTTCGTCCAAGCAGGGTCCGAAGTATCTGCTTTATTAGGGAGAATGCCTTCTGCTGTAGGTTATCAACCGACTCTTAGTACAGAAATGGGTTCTTTACAAGAAAGAATTACTTCTACCAAAGAGGGATCCATAACTTCCATTCAAGCAGTTTATGTCCCTGCGGACGATTTGACTGACCCCGCCCCTGCCACAACATTTGCACATTTAGATGCCACTACTGTATTATCCAGAGGACTGGCTGCCAAAGGGATCTATCCAGCAGTAGATCCTTTAGATTCAACGTCAACCATGCTTCAACCTCGGATCGTTGGCGAGGAACATTATGAAACTGCGCAAAGGGTTAAGCAAACTTCACAGCGTTACAAAGAACTTCAGGACATTATAGCTATTCTTGGGTTGGACGAATTATCCGAAGAGGATCGTTTAACTGTAGCAAGAGCACGAAAAATTGAGCGTTTCCTATCACAACCCTTCTTCGTAGCAGAAGTATTTACGGGTTCCCCGGGAAAATATGTTGGTCTAAGAGAAACAATTAGGGGATTTCAACTGATCCTTTCCGGAGAATTAGATAGTCTTCCTGAGCAGGCCTTTTATTTGGTAGGTAACATCGATGAAGCTACCGCGAAGGCTCTGAACCTAGACGAGGAGAGCAAATCGAAGAAATGACCTTAAATCTATGTGTACTAACTCCTAATCGAATTATTTGGAATTCGGAAGTGAAAGAAATCATTTTATCTACTAATAGTGGTCAAATTGGTGTATTACCAAATCACGCCCCCATTGCCACGGCTGTAGATATAGGCATTTTGAGAATAGGTCTGAAGGGGCAATGGTTTACAATAGCCTTGATGGGTGGTTTCGCTAGAATAGTCAATAATGAAATAACCGTTTTAGTAAACGATGCGGAAAGGGGTAATGACATTAATCCAAAAGAAGCTCAGCAAACTCTTGAAATAGCGGAAGCTAACTTGAGTAGAGCTGAAGGGAAAAGACAAACAATTGAGGCGAATTTAGCTCTCAGACGAGCTAGAACGCGAGTAGAGGCTATTAATGCAATCTCGTAATTAGTTGTTGGCGTGGCCAAATAATAAAAAGAGGTTGTGTTTATATACTCTTTTTTTGATTCTGCCGACTCAATCAAGGGTAATCGGATTCTGATGCAAGGAAAAAATCAATCAATTCAATAGAATAGGAGTAGCAGGGAATGGAAAAGGTACAAACTAAATAACAAAGAATAAAGAAGGCGGGTAGAAATACTTATTAGATACCATTGACTGCGGTATCTAATAAGTTCTACCTACTATTGGATTTGAACCAATGACTCCTGCCGTATGAAAGCAATACTCTAACCACTGGGTTAAGTAGGTTATTTATCATCACAAAGAGAAACAAAAGAAACCCCTCACATTGATGGATTATAGATAGAATTTGACTTCTAAGCAATATTCTCACAGGAAACATATGAGAGATCAATCATGTCTTGTCAAGATGAATAGTACTATTCATCTTGACAAGACATGAAATACAAAGTAAAATATTTCTCACAAATAAAAGGGCTATAGCTCAGTTAGGTAGAGCACCTCGTTTACACGCGCGCCAATGTTTTTCAAAGGAGTCCATCATGCAATCAACAGAATTTCTCTTATTGAGAAATTGATGTCTTACTCCATGGATTCGAGAGAACAAGAGCCTGACAAATAGTTGATTGGTCCAATTATGTAGGGTGCCCATTTGGGCACTAAAATCGAACCCATCATAGATTTGATAATTGATAAGGTCAATATTCAGACCACTCAATGCTAGGTAGAATGAGTAGAAGGACCTCAAAAAAATCTCTTTTCGTCCTATGAACTTTAAGGTGTATAAAGTTTCATATTTGACGCTTTGAGCAGAGCGATAGAGACTACATTTCACTTAGGTTGATCTAGGCCATAGGCAGACCTACGTCAAGCCAACTCTTCTTTGAAACACTTTGGTATTGCTCATGAGCAGAAATACAAATACTGAATCATAGCACGTGGAGCCATCTTGTTATCTTTTTATCAAGAAAAATATGGCGGACTAGCTGATCTTTCTATCAGTTGATGAAAGAGCCCAATGCAAAAAAAAAATGCATGTTGGGTCTTTGAAACAGGTCAAATCATTTCGATAATAAAACGTTTGATCTGTTTTACCGAGAATGTCTACGGTTCGAGTCCGTATAGCCCTAATTTGGTAATGAATTGAAAATGAAAAAAAAAAAAATGGCATTTCTTTTTCTTTCTATCTTACTAATTCTTTAGTGTATTTATAGTATTCTAGTATACTTTTCTCATTATTATATTGTTTGTAGCTGGCCGGGTGCTTGTTCCATCGGAATAGAATCATTCCAGCACACTCGCTCTTTTGGGATCGTTCGAAGCATAAAACTAATAAAAATGTAAAAATGAAGTTCAATGGACCCAACCGGTGTTTTGAAATTTCGGATAAACAAACCTATTCTTCATATTCATTAATCTTCATGGTGCTATTACATAATATGATGATTTTGACCTCTGACCACAATCAAGAGGCCCTTTTCTCTTTTTGTATACCCGGGATTTTTGATTTTTGAAGGAAAAATCATGACATGAGCCCGGGTTGGGTAAAAAAAACTACAACGAGACCCAAGACAAATGGAATCAAATAGTAAATCATATGGGTCTTAGGCTGGCTGTTATACAATCTATATTTGTATCCCAATTTTCTACTCCAAACCAATTGCCCATCATTCAAAATTCCAATTCTACCGATGCTTACTTTCTACAATAATATTAGGGTTGGAATTTGGCTGAATTAGCAATCCCCTGACCCGTCGCTTTTATTGTGCGGAAAAGCAGTCCCAAGAATTTATTGTCTTGTCTCAAAGATAATGAATTAATTGTCTTTTAATCCATTAGTGTTTGCCCCCTTTCGATTTCCGTGAGTTGGTTTTATCATTTAGCATTTTGTCTGCCGAATCGTCCGCTAACTCGCGATTCCATTAAAAATGAAAAATATCCTTTTTTTTTATAGATCAGAATCACATCATTTATCATTTGACTGACTCTATCGCCGTGCTGCGCCCCAGTGTATAGGTTTGCTTCAAAACAACTTTTTTACTGATATGAAACCTAATTTCGAGTACAAAAGACCCATATTTGGAATGAGTCTTTGAAGACTTCAAACTCTCATTTCATAACTCGACTTTTTGGGGGCGCAAGCCGGGCGACGAGATAGTATAGGTTCAAAGCAAAGCCTATAATTGGAATTTTCCGATAGAGAATCCACGAGTTGTTATATCTTATATCTAAGGCCCTTTTTCAAATCTATTTAATCTTAAACAGGGAGAGATAATAGAATCGATCAATGCATTCTGTAAAAGCAATAATTTGCTATTATGGATCGTAATGAAAAAAATAATACCAATAGCATATGAGTCTTTTCATATTATTCATTATTATTCTCTTAGCTAATAATATATTCATCTTACTAATACACATGAATTTCATAAGATTTCACCTTTATTTATTTATCTTTATTTATTTATTTAATTGCTATAGTATAGAATTAGAATTGTAAACTCAATGTGAAGTAATGTCTTTAGAGATACCCCGAGGTGCTGTGAAAGCAAGGCAAGAAAGTCTTATTTGTATAAGAACAGGATATGTCTATACCATATCAAAATAGAATTGAAGTAAGTGTAAGATTGAATTTTCTATTTCTATTGGATGAATCTTGAAAGGCGTTATGACCACAGCAAACAAACTATACAATTTGATCAAAATGAATTAT